ACGAAAAATTGAGCGTTTCTTATCACAACCCTTCTTCGTGGCAGAAGTCTTTACCGGTTCTCCAGGGAAATATGTTGGTCTCGCAGAAACAATTAGGGGGTTTCAACTGATACTTTCCGGAGAATTAGATAGTCTTCCCGAGCAGGCCTTTTATTTAGTGGGTAACATCGATGAAGCTACCGCGAAAGCTATGAACTTAGAAGGGGAGAAGAAATGACCTTAAATCTTTGTGTACTGACTCCTAATCGAATTATTTGGGATTCAGAAGTGAAAGAAATCATTTTATCTACTAATAGTGGCCAAATTGGCGTATTACCAAACCACGCCCCTATTGCCACGGCGGTGGATATAGGTCTTTTGAGAATACGCCTCAATGACCAATGGTTAACGGTGGCCCTGATGGGCGGTTTCGCTAGAATAAGTAATAATGAGATCGCCATTTTAGGAAATGATGCGGAGATGAGTACTGACATTGATCCGCAAGAAGCTCAACAAGCTCTTGAAATAGCTGAAGCTAACTTGAGTAGAGCTCGGGGTAAGAGACAAGCAATTGAGGCGAATCTAGCTCTCAGACGAGCTAGGACACGAGTAGAGGCTCTGAATGTTATTTCGTACTAGTCAAAAATACATCAAAATAATAATCAAAAGAAGTTCTTTATTATTATACACTATACACCAGATTTTGATTCCGCCAATTGAAGACAATCAAGTCTAGATGATACAACGAAAAAAGAAGATGGGTAGAAAAACTTATTAGATACCATTGACTCTGGTATCTAATAAGTTCTACCTACTATTGGATTTGAACCAATGACTCCCGCCGTATGAAAGCAATACTCTAACCACTGAGTTAAGTAGGTTATTTATCATCACAAAAAAAGGACCCATCGCTTCGGGGATTATAGGTGGAATATTATTTCTAAGCAATACCAATCCGCTAACAGTAAACGGATCAGAGAGCTATCATGTGGGATCCTATCTTGACAAGAAATTATCTATATGTTAAGATATCTATGACAAGGGCTATAGCTCAGTTAGGTAGAGCACCTCGTTTACACGTGCGCCAATGCTTTTCAAGAGAGCCCATTATGCAATGAACATAATTGATCTTATTGAGAAATCGATGTCTTACTCCATAGATTCGAAGGAACAAGAGAACAATAGCCTGACAAATATTGGGTTCGGTCCGATTTGAGTGCGAATTCAGGTGCCAAATCAAATAGAACCTACCATTGATTTGCTATTTGATAAGGTAAATACCCAGTCCATTCAATGCTAGGCTTAATGAGTATAAGGGACTCAAAAGAACCTCTTTTCGTCCTATGAACTTTAAGGTGTATGAAGTCTCATATTTAATTCTTGCAGCGGAACGATGGAGACTCCATTTAACTCAGGTTGATCTAGGCCGGAGGCAGACCTAAGTCAAGGTAACCCTTCTTTGAAACACTTTGGTATTGCTCCTTCATCAGAATCCAAATGATGAATCACAGAGCACATGGAGCCATCTTATTATCTTCCCATAAAGAAAAAATATGGTGGACTAACTGATCTTTACATCAATCAGTTGATGAAAGAGCCCAATGCAACAAAATGCATGTTGGGTCTTTGAAACAGTTCGAATCATTTCGATAATAATAAGTTTGATCTGTTTTACCGAGAAGGTCTACGGTTCGAGTCCGTATAGCCCTAACACATTCTATTTTTGTATAGACATTCTATTTTAGTTTAGTATAGTTTTCATTTCCTCATTAGATTAGTACTTGTTTATGGACTGACCCGTCTATTTGTCCGTAGAAATGAAAGCATTACCACATGCTCATGTGAATACATAGGGACAGGAAAATAAAAACAATAATTCATTCCAACGAATCCAATCGCTATTTGTAAAATCTAGGATAAAATACCTATCCTTCTTCCTTAATCTTCACGGGTGAATTACATATGACTTTTTTCCTGTCCATGATCAAAGAGTTACGGATATACTTTTGTTTTGGTATACCCAATCTCAGTCAATGAAAATCATGACATGTTCCTCCGTCTAAAAACTTTATCCTGACCCAGCCAAACGGAATCCTAAGTTACACGGATCTAGTACCTATTCTTTTCTTGATCTTGTATTTGTAGAAATCCCTCGACTTCAACTAATTCTTTTTTGGCCGAACAACAAACAAATTGGTTGTTTCAAATATAATGCAGAGATAATGAATTGGTCCTTAATGTATCAACGTTCCTTCGTCTATATTCTATGAATTGGGTTGGTTTGGGGATTTGGTCTGTCGAATTGTTCGACAATGTGTGATTCTTTCTATTAGAAGTATCTTATGTAGATCATTTATGATTCCACGAATTCTATCACTCTGTGCTATTTTTCATTGTGTAGTGTAAGTTTGTTCCAAAATAAACCCCCTTTTTGTAGCGAAACCTAGCCCTTCGGTTGGTCTTACTAAGTGCTATTGCCGTAACAAGTATTTTTGTTCATCCCAAATCGCGGTCTTTCTTT